GATTAGCTGCCAAAGGTATTTATCCAGCAGTAGATCCCTTGGATTCAACGTCAACTATGTTACAACCTCGGATCGTTGGCGAGGAACATTATGAAACTGCGCAAAGGGTTAAGCAAACTTCACAACGTTACAAAGAACTTCAGGACATTATAGCTATCCTTGGGTTGGACGAATTATCCGAAGAAGATCGTTTAACTGTAGCAAGAGCACGCAAGATTGAGCGTTTCTTATCACAACCCTTCTTTGTGGCAGAAGTCTTTACTGGTTCTCCGGGGAAATATGTTGGTCTCGCAGAAACAATTCGGGGGTTTCAATTCATCCTTTCCGGAGAATTAGACGGTCTTCCCGAGCAGTCCTTTTATTTGGTGGGTAACATCGATGAAGCTACCGCGAAAGCTATGAACTTAGAAGAGGAGAGCAAATTGAAGAAATGACCTTAAATCTTTGTGTACTGACTCCTAATCGAATGATTTGGGATTCCAAAGTGAAAGAGATTATTTTATCTACTAATAGTGGACAAATTGGGATATTACCAAACCATGCCCCCATTGCCACGGCTGTAGATATAGGTCTTTTGAGAATACGGCTAAACGACCGATGGTTAACGGTGGCTCTTATGGGCGGTTTCGCTAGAATAAGTAATAATGAGATCACCATTTTAGGAAATGGTGCGGAAATTAGTACTGACATTGATCCACAAGAAGCTCAACAAACTCTTGAAATAGCTGAAGCTAACTTGAGTAGAGCTGAGGGTAAGAGACAAGCAATTGAGGCAAATCTAGCTCTCAGACGAGCTAGGACACGAGTAGAAGCTGTCAAAGTGATTTCCTATTAGTAGTCAATACATTCAATATTCAATCAAAATCAAAAGAGTTCTTTATTAGACACTACACACTACATCTTGATTCCACAAATTGAACACAATGAAGTCTAATTTGATTAATCTGATGATAGAACGAAAAAAAGAGGATGGGTAGAAAAACTTATTAGATACCATGGAATCCGGTATCTAATAAGTTCTACCTACTATTGGATTTGAACCAACGACTCCCGCCGTATGAAAGCAATACTCTAACCACTGGGTTAAGTAGGTCATTTATAACCACAAAAAGGGTCTCTATCACTTCGATGGATTATAGGGAAAATATGTTTTCTAAGCAATATAAATCTTTTACCAGTAAACATAAATGGATCAGAGAGTTATCATGTGGAATTATGGGATATCCTTCTTGACAAGAAATTGTCTCTATGTTAAAATGGTTATGACAAGGGCTATAGCTCAGTTAGGTAGAGCACCTCGTTTACACGTGCGCCAATGTTTTTCAAGGGAGCCCATTATGCAATGACCATAATTGATCTTTTTGAGAAGTCGATGTCTTACTCCGTAGATTCGAGAGAACAAGAGAAAAATAGCCTGACAAATTTGGTTTGATCCGGTTCAGGTGCGAATTCCGGTGCCAAATCAAATAGAACCTACCATTGTAAGGTAAATGCTCAGTCCATTCAATGCCAGGCATAATGAGTATAAGGATCTCAAAAGAACCTCTTTTCGTCCTATGAGCTTTGAGGTGTATGAAGTCTCATATTTTACTCTTGCAGCGGAGCGATAGAGACTGCATTTCACTTAGGTTGATCTAGGCCAAAGGCAGACCTAAATAAAGGTCACCCTTCTTTGAAAAACTTTGGTATTGCTCCTAGATCAGGATACAAATAATGAATCAGAGCACATGGAGCCATCTCATTATCTTCTTATCTTCCTCTAAAGAAAAAATATGGTGGACTAACTGATCTTTACATCAGTTGATGAAAGAGCCCAATGCAACAAAATGCATGTTGGGTCTTTGAAACAGTTCGAATCATTTCGATAATAATCAGTTTTCTCTGTTTTACCGAGAAGGTCTACGGTTCGAGTCCGTATAGCCCTAATACATTCCATTTTTGTTTAGTCAAGAAAATAAACACAATAATTCATTCCAACGGACTGAATTGGTATTTGTCAAATATCGGATCAAATACCCATCTCTCTTCATCCACTTTCATGAATGAATTACATATGATATTTTTCCTCTTTTCCTGTCCATGATCAAAGATTTAACACTCTTTTTTGCTTTGCCAATCCCGGTCAATTTATGAAAGAATCCTGTCTCAAGACTTCAACCTGACCCAACCCAATCCTAAGTCGCCATGGATCTAGGACCTATTCTTTATTGATCTTAAGTCTTTGTAGAAGCCCTATGACTAAGTAGAAGCCCTATGACTAATCATTTTTTGGCGGAACAACAAACCTAAGAGATTCTTTCAATTTGTTTCAAAGATAATGTAGGGATAATTCATTATTCCTAAATACATCAATGTTCCTTCTTCTATATTCTTATATTCTAAATTCTAAGATAAGAGTTGAGTGGGTTTAGGGATTTTTTTTCATTCCAAAACGCGATTTTAGTACTCTATTTTCATATCATATAAATCCATATCATACATATCATATAAATAATAGACTAGATTTCTTATTTATTTTTCTTCTTTTTTTTCATTGAATTGAAAATTCCATTTGTAATTCTTAATTATTGAATTTCTTTCATTTCTTCATTTACTATAAGATAAGAGATTCTTTACTTTGACTTTCTATTTCTAATTCTAAGATAGAAGATCAATATGAAATAGAAATAAGATAAGTCTTTACTTTATAAGCATGAGCTAATTCATAGATCTTTAGGCTTTGATTGCCGAGGAATAGAGACTTTACAAATAAAAACCGAGGATTGGGATTCCATTGCTGTCATTTCATATGTATATGGTTACAATTATTTACGCTCCCAGTGTGCCTATGATGTAGCACCAGGCGGATTTTTAGCTAGTGTGTATCACCTTACGAAAATACAGTATGGTATAGATAAACCAGAAGAGGTATGCATAAAAGTATTTGCTCCCAGGAGTAATCCTCAAACCCCGTCAGTTTTCTGGATTTGGAGAAGTGCTGATTTTCAGGAACGGGAATCTTATGATATGTTGGGAATTTCTTATGAGAATCATCCTCGCCTTAAACGTATCTTGATGCCTGAAAGTTGGATAGGCTGGCCCTTACGTAAAGATTATATTACGCCCAATTTCTATGAAATTCAAGATGCTCATTGATTGATAAAAAACCACTTTTTTACTTATACGACACGATTCCAGATTTCATTTCAATTTCAATAAATGAGCATCTTGGCATTCCCCTTTTAGATGAAACAGAGTAACTGGACTTTCATTCGTATTGTGGAGGGAGGGGCTAAAATAAAAAAAGAAAAAGAGGCTCTCATTGCTATTCCCCAATTGGGAAGATATCATAGAATATACATTTCGTATGAGCAGAAAAAATAGGATGACTCAAAAGAATTCTGCACCATGAACTTTGTACCGCGCGCATCACTTAGTGGGGACCCCAGAAAGTAACTTGAGCAAGAGTGAAAAAAAAATATGAGATTTGAAAGAAAAGACAGAAGAGATGAAATGAAGAAATGCAAAATGATAAGAATCGGAGTTTCTTTGTACTGTGTCTGAAATACATCCTTTCTATTCCTATCCTTCCACTCTTTTATTGAATCCTTTTAGCTAATCTTTTTTAGCTATTAGATTTGAGATATATACGAAAATTTCACATACTTTTGGAATAAGAAAAGTATGAACAGAGAGGAAAAAAATACAAATGAAAAAGAAAAATATCTATCCCGATCCGTCTCAATGAATTAATTTCATTTGTATGAGGTATGAATATCTATCCGATACATTATTCACGTGTCAGGAACCAGATTTGAACTGGTGACACGAGGATTTTCAGTCCTCTGCTCTACCAACTGAGCTATCCCGACCATTTCCCGTGCATCATCCTAGCAGAGTACTTATATCTATGTCAATGAAAAAAAAACTAAAAAATAAAATCTTAACAAATTGGACCTAACCCCTGAATTTCTTAGATCTTCCAAAAGAAGACTTTTTTTGTAAATGTAAGGAAAAATATATGGACTATGAATGATTCAATAACGGAGATTCCTTGAACATATATGTTCATATCGTACTATACAAAACAAATGAGATTGGATTGGAAGAAGATACGAGTATTTCTATTTGGATCCATTTGTGAAAGAACAGAGTGAATGAAATGATAAAGATATTTCATTTTGTTTAAACTGAGCCACTGATGAAAAAAAAAAAGAAAGAGGATGAGGATAAATAAAGAGCGAGGAAGTAAAATGGGCTTTTTATTGGGGATAGAGGGACTTGAACCCTCACGATTTAAAAATTCGACGGATTTTCCTATTACTATAAATTTCATTGTTGTCGGTATTGACATGTAAAATGGGACTCTCTCTTTATTCTCGTCCGATTAATCTTCAAAAGATCTATCAAACTCTGGAATGAATCATTTTATCACTGAATATTTGAATTCGATTCTTTTTTCAGCTTCAATTGGAATTGATTCACAATAACTCTTCAATTTTTCATATATTTTTTGATCTCTATGATTCTAATTAATAGAGGGTTTCTATAGGTCCTTATCTCATACTATTACTCTCATACTATTACTCATATTAAGAGTAATATAAATAAGAAAGAAATAAAGAATATAGAAATAGTATTCTATTATTAGATTCTAGAATAATTAGAATAATAGAATGAAGAAATAGATAGATTCTTAATCTAATTCTTAAGATAATTCTTAAGATAATAGAATATATATATAGAATATTTCTATTTTCATATATAGAGATACAGAATAGAATTCAATATCAGATTTGGGTTGTGATTAATCGTTTGCTATGTCAGTATGTATACGTACGTATTAGGCGCATATAAGGTTATCCTTTCTGTCATTTCGATAGAAGGTTTTTAGCTACTAACGTAACGTAGTCAATTTCATTCGTTAGAACAGCTTCCATTGAGTCTCTGCACCTATCCCTTTTTATTATCATTTTCCATCATTTTTTCTCTCAAAAAAAAGATTTGGCTCAGGATTGCCCATTTTTAGTTCCAGGGTTTCTCTGAATTTGGAAGTTACCACTTAGCAGGTTTCCATACCAAGGCTCAATCCAATCAAGTCCGTAGCGTCTACCAATTTCGCCATATCCCCCTTTCCTTTGAAACAAGAATCCAGTTGTAATTCCATCCACCTCTTTCATTTATCTTGGCACTATTGAATTCATTAGGTAATGATTTCTATATTTCTATATAGAAAAAGTGTATGCTGCTATTTTATTTTTTTGCCCACCCTCTATTCTATCATTTCATCTCTATTGGATGAACCCTATTTGTTTCAATACGAAATGATTCTATCATTGATGTATCCGCAATTCAATACGGATAGATATATCCCACATATATATATATGCCTTTACTCCTCCTTCATTTTTACAGTAATCTTTGGTATAGTGTAACGGTCGATATTCATTCTTTTTTTTTTCATTTCGAATTCTAAATTCGAATTTAATTGATATATTGATATTTTATTTTCATATATTCATTTCATATTTCATATTCATATTTCATTATTCATATTTCATATATAATATATATATATATATGAATATTATATGAATAATATGAATATGGATTATATGAATATGGAATTGAATTTCTATTTAGATATCTAATTTATCTAGATCTAAATAGTTTTCTTTTCTATTTTATAAATAGAATAGAAAATATATAACTAATAACTAAGAAATAGAAGAAATTGAAATAATCAATAAATGAAATAATAAGAATAATCACTAGGTAATAACTAAGATCCGATAGTTTCCTGTATTCCTATACACTATTGCTCTTATATCCGCCCGCTTAGCTCAGAGGTTAGAGCATCGCATTTGTAATGCGATGGTCATCGGTTCGATTCCGATAGCCGGCTCTTTTTCTTTATCGATTTTTTTCTTTCCATGATTGAAAATCTCTACTCTCGCTTTCGCTAAATGTCGGGTCACCAATCTATTATGTCATGGTAACTTGCAGCCATAGCTATGAATAAAAAAGTTGACTAGAACAATTAGATCTCTACAGAAAAAATTGGAAAACGTAACCTTCGCTTGAATTTCCTAAATTTCCTATATATACAAAAAATCCGAATATTGATAATATTTATTTGATTCTGTTTTGTAGGACTTTAGTAAATTTCGTTTTGCTTTGCTAATCCTTTAGTTCAGTCTGAATTTATATCTTTTTGTCAAAGAAAAGTGAATCAAAAAGGAGCCTTTATATGTCTCGTTACCGAGGACCTCGTTTCAAAAAAATACGCCGGCTGGGGGCTTTACCGGGACTAACTAGTAAAAGACCCAGATCCAGAAGTGATCTTCAAACCCAATTGCGCTCTGGAAAAAGATCACAATATCGTATTCGTTTAGAAGAGAAACAGAAATTGCGTTTTCATTATGGTCTGACAGAGCAACAATTACTTAAATATGTGCATATTGCTGGAAAAGCCAAAGGGTCAACAGGCCAGGTTTTACTACAACTACTCGAGATGCGTTTGGATAACATCCTTTTTCGATTAGGTATGGCTTCGACCATTCCTGGAGCCAGACAATTAGTTAACCATAGACACATTTTAGTTAATGGTCGTATAGTGGATATACCAAGTTATCGTTGCAAACCCCGAGATATTATTACTACGAAGGATAAAGAAAGATCGAAAGCTCTGATTCAAAATTATCTTGTTTCATCCCCCCACGGGGAATTGCCAAACCATTTGACTATTGACTCCTTACAATATAAAGGATTTGTAAATCAAATAATAGATAGTAAATGGATCGGTCTGAAAATAAATGAGTTGTTGGTCGTAGAATATTATTCCCGTCAGACTTGATTCTAACGAAAATAAAAAAGCAAGGTTCATATCAATCTTGACTCCTTTCGCTGAAGTAAATAGAGTACCCTGTGCCCTGTCTCATTCACGTATCAAAAAAGGATCGGCAATAGGATTCTTTTTCTTTTTTTCAATATCGATACGATATTTCTATTTGTATTTTACCTATCACAGGGATGGATTAGGGCTAGAGAATCTCTATTAAATAAGTAAATGTAAATAAGGGTCTTACCGTTAGAATAATGATATCAATTTTTATTTGATTTGATACATTGTAGTCGGTAACGTTGATGAATGAAAAGAAACGGAGAGAGAGGGATTCGAACCCTCGGTAAACAAAAGTCTACATAGCAGTTCCAATGCTACGCCTTGAACCACTCGGCCATCTCTCCTACAGAATGTTATTCTTGACCAAAACCCGAATGAATAGCGAGTCCTTCATCTTAATTGTAGTACATGTATAACCGCCCGATGGTTCTATAATAAGAAATTTCTTTTCCAATCTCATATTTATCAACAACAACTTCTTTCATCAGCTAACCCATGGAATTCATGAATCATCCGATGAATCTTTCTATTTCAATTGTATGGTGTGTCACATACACGTTATGCAAACAAAAAGGATGTTTATTTGAATTTGATTTTATCATGGAATGATTATTCCATTCTTTTTTGGATCATAACCAAATCAAAACTTCTCGAGTTATCAAAATCCATAGGAAACTTGGTTATTCAACTTAGATGAAATAGTAATAGTCATTGGTATACTACGAAACTGGAATGAAATCTAATCTGATTCAAATATTTCATTTCATCTTTGTCCAAAAGGGGGACACCGCCTTTTTTCCAATTAGTCTGTTTTTATGTTATTTTGTACTGTACAATTCCTTTTTTTGTGGGATCGTTTTCCCCGAAGGGGGATGAGAAGAATTATAGAATGAATTGCTAATTATGCCTAGATCTCGAATAAATGGAAATTTTATTGATAAGACCTCTTCGATTGTAGCCAATATCTTATTACGAATAATTCCGACAACTTCCGGAGAAAAAAAGGCATTTACCTATTACAGAGATGGTGCGATTTGATTTTTTCTTGTTTTTTTTACCCCTCAGTTTTACGAGAAAAAGAATGTAGTTAGGAATAGAAAAAAAACAAATTAGTAAAAGAAACCTACGCTTGGTGAAGGTGAAGTTTAGAGATAGATCAATTCCTTCTGTCGTGTATCCTCGATTGATGCAGCCTTAGATGCTTCAATTATAGATTTTAGTATTGAGCGAAAGGTTACATCTATAGGTTCTTTATTGTAGGTCAATACTACTTCATTTAGTACCAATAGGTGGCATCGGGGAAAAAGCACTACACCTAGGAATCAACAACACAAAAACTTTGTTATAAATAACCCTTTTCCTTATTGGTATCGGGACTAAAAAGAATGGTTAGGAAAACAAAGATCCATCTCATTCGTACTTTTGGTACCCGTATAACCATCAAAGACCGTTGAAGTGACTAATTCCTGGAAATCGTAAGCGTTGAGTACAAAGGAATCTTTGGAGTTACCATTTTTATCTAGCACTAATATGATTGGTGTTAATAAAAAACCTCTTGTGGGAAGGCTGGCTAGAAATTTCTTGTAAAAATACCAGCTCCTGTCAGTTCATAATGAGAATAGTGAAATTTTGATTACATGAATTATTCCTCTTAGTACTATGCACAGAAGGGAGGAGCCGTATGAGATGAAAATCTCACGTACGGTTCTGGAACGGAGATTCTTTTACTAGAATGAACGACCGTAACGGATGTCGGCTCAATCCGAAGGAAATTATGCAGAAGCTTTACAGAATTATTATGAAGCTACGCGACCAGAAATTGATCCCTATGATCGAAGTTATATACTCTATAACATAGGTCTTATACACACAAGCAACGGAGAGCATACAAAAGCTTTGGAATATTATTTCCGGGCACTAGAACGAAATCCATTTTTACCACAAGCTTTTAATAATATGGCCGTGATCTGTCATTACGTGCGACTATCTTCACTATAGAAAGAAAAAAAGATTTAATTGTCTAGTAAATACTAGAAAAAAGATAGGCTTTCTACATATGAATCGTCCAAAGTAACGATTTTTATCAGCTGTAGCAAGGAAAAAGACTTCGCGAGAACCAAAAAAATCGGAAGAAATAGGTATGGCCTATATACTATACTCTATGGATAAAGAGTCGAATTGATAGAGAAAGCACCGTAAAGATCCATTAGTAAGCTATTATTTGTTAAATACAGTTCAGAACTGCTTACTTATGTCATGATATGAAAAGTGAGAAATCAACTTATGTAATAGAGTCGATCTACTAAAGTATTGAGCAGCGGTGTAGCATCAGATCCCAAAGATAGTAAGTTCTTTTTTCTTAACGGAGGAAAGTCTTTTTCAAATATTCTATATAAATAGAAATCTCATATACCATATATGAAATACGAAACCGAGATAGTTACCTTTCAGAAAATTATAATGATATCGGGGGATATCTATGCTTCATTCTTCTGAAGGTGGGAGAAAAGAGAAAACTAATCATTGATCCAAATTAGATTTGGAAACTTATGCAATAAACATCTTCTGGTTAACCCAAGAAAAAATAGAATAGTTAGCATAGGATAGATTAAGAGAAGATGGGACGCAAAAAGAATCGATTGCTGAGCCGTATGAGGTAGGAAACTCTCAAGTACGGTTCTAAGGGAGGGAATTTACTAACCTATTCCGACCGGGGAGAACAGGCCATTATACAAGGCGATTCGGAAATTGCGGAGGCTTGGTTCGATCAAGCTGCTGAGTATTGGAAACAAGCTATAGCGCTTACTCCAGGGAATTATATTGAAGCACATAATTGGTTAAAAATAACGAGGCGTTTTGAATAAGACCATTCTCTTTTTTTTTTTTGATCCAGCAATCAAATTCAATAAATCGTTCCTATGAGAAGATCTAATCAAGAATTTTATTATATCCCCCTTCTTTCTAAATTTCTAAAATCATTTGATTTTGTACATTTTCTACGGTATCTCATAAGGATAAATACTACAGATACCATATAGCATAGAACTAATAAAGCTATTTCGATGAATCTTATGAAGTCTAAAATTCAAATCATTCATAATTCTTAATAACTTAATA